AGCCTGTTGGATAATTTTTATGGATTCTGTCATTTCACTGATTCGTACTAAATACCGAGCTAATGAATCCCCTTCTTTTTGCCATTGAATCTCCCAATCAAATTCGTCGTAAGACTCATAACGATCAATTTTACGAAGATCCCACTGTATTCCGGAAGCTCGTAGCATTGGACCCGATAAACCCCAATTTAGTGCTTCTTCTGCGCCAATAATGCCTACGCCTTCAACTCGTTCTAAAAAAATAGGATTCCGCGTAATAAGCTTTTGATATTCAGCAACCCCGGTTAAAAAATAATCGCAAAAATCCAAACATTTATCTATCCAGCCATGAGGTAGATCAGCAGCTACTCCTCCGATACGAAAATAATTATGCATCATGCGCATACCGGTAGCAGCTTCGAACAAGTCATATATTAACTCTCGTTCTCGAAAAATATAGAAGAAAGGGGTCTGTGCCCCAATATCTGCCATAAAAGGGCCAAGCCATAACAAATGAGAAGCGATACGACTTAACTCCAACATAATAGCTCTGATATAGCTAGCCCTTTTAGGTACTTGAATATTGCCTAGCTGTTCGGGTCCATTTACGGTTATTGCTTCTGTGAACATAGTAGCTAAATAATCCCAACGCGTTACATAAGGCAAATATTGTATAATTGTTCGATTTTCCGCAATTTTCTCCATCCCTCTATGTAAATAACCCAGTATTGGTTCACAATCAATAACATTTTCACCATCGAGAGTAACAATCAGTCGAAGAACACCATGCATTGATGGGTGGTGAGGGCCCATATTGACTATCATGAGGTCTTTTCTTGTAGTTGGTGCAATCATAAGTTTTTTCCCGAGTCGTTCTTCCATGCATTGCTGAAAGTAAAAAGAAGTTCATCAAAATTTAAACGACTAAGCTCAAATGGTATCACGCTTCAAATTAACGAGTTTTTATCTCTCGAATATTTAACTCACTAATTAATTCTTTATAGCGTCTTCTATTTTTTTTTGACAAATAGGCCAGCAGTCGTTGGCGTTTTCCCAAAATTTTCCGCAAACCTCTCTGGGATGAAGAGTCTTTTTTGTGCAATTCCAAATGTGAAGTAAGTCTTCTTATCTTAGTGGTAAAACTGAATACTTGAAATTCAACAGACCCTCTGTTTTCTTCGTTTTCTTTTTGAGAAATAACCGAAATGAATGAATTTGTTACCATAAAAAATCCCCTTTCCCTTTTTACAGATATGGATTTTATTGATCAGTAATAATAATGCCATTAATTGGAATCTGGTATATACAATAATCTAATCCAAATTTCTTTATGAACTCCTAATTTTCTGAATTCAAATCAATTAATCCAATTTCTAATTGGATTTAGATAGGGATAGAAAAGGATTGGTACATTTTCGCATCGAAGAATTTAGACCTAAAACAAAGAAGGTTTTGTTGATTCATTTCGAGATCTAATCGAGACATTATTCATTTCCTATTGGATATTAGAATGAAATGTGAGAAAAAGACATGTGATCTATGTATTTGTTTGCTTTGATATACCCTATTATATATAGGGTATAGAATATATAGAAAAAGTGTATTATCCACGAAATGTCAAAATTGCAATCGTGGATACAGATGTATTCTTAACATACTGAAACGACTGCCATTATTGGTATCAAACCAATAACGATTCATACAAGCTAAATCCTCTAATCGATAATTAGGCCAAAGAAAGAGCTTTAATTTCATTAATTGATTTTTCTCTCTATCAAAATGGTTACTGTCATGCGAAACTTGGCTGCTGTTTTTTACGTCCTTTGCATTCCAAAATACTGGATTTCTATCTTCACCATTTCTATTCTTTGAATTAAAACAACTTAGAATTTTCAACTTTCTACGACGTCTAAATGATAAAATATTTTCAGGAACAAGCAAATCAAAATGATTTTTGTCTCTATTTTCAGTTATTCTTTGGTGTGATGAAATAGTTTCATCAAAATTCTTCTTAGAAACATATCTTTGTTCTTGGTATTTTTGATTAGTTTGGTGCTTACTCTTATGAACCAATGAAATACCTATGGTTTGATACATAATAAATTGTGCATCGTTTTTTCCAAACAGACGAATGGGTTCTATAATCAATATTCCCTTTTTCATCAATTGGTTAAGAGTTAAATTCTTCTCAATCAGCATTATATCCAAACTCATTTCTCTATTTTGAATCGAGGGTATAGTAATTTGGCTTGGATCTATCAGTCTAAGTAGGAGACAATATACCTTGACATTATTGATCAGTCTTTGATTCAAAGTATCGTCCCATCTCAATTGAAAAAGCAAATAACGTTTCAGGAAGAAATCTAGTTCTGCTCTCGCGCTGCTTTTGTATTGTTTTTTCTTTTTCCCCTTTTTCATGTCTGATCTTGCATAATTTTCTTCACTATCTTTTTGTTGTGAGAGAACGGATCCAAGATTTCCTGGACTTGTGGGTTCTTTTTCTCCTTGATTTCGATGCTTTTTATTCGATGGTATCAAAAAACTTCCTTTTTGCTTTTGATTTATTTTTTTATTTTCACTACTATTTTCATTTTTATTCAAATTTGAAAGAAGTAATTTGCTTGGTATAAACCAAGGTTTCCTTTTATATGCATTATAAAGTAACACAAATTCTGGGAAGAACCAAGGTTCCAAATTCGCTATGTGACACTTTAGCATTTTTTCATTCATTCCCATCCAATCAAAAAATACTTTGTCGGAGTTTGGTGGATTGATTTCTGGAATCATAAGGTAAAAAAGATTTTTTTTAGGAATTATTTGAGTATTTTGATTCCCATTGCTCACCCAGGCCTCAATATCGCCTTTTTGTTTAAGATCAAAATTGAGAATGTTCCAATCAAAATATTTTCTATCGACCGTTTTTTCCATATATAGAATATGGACCTTTCCTAGATAATTATCGATAGGGATGTTCCTCAGTATATTTTCTTTATGCGTGTTATAAGAAATCTCTTGTTTCTTACGTCCTTGAAACGGAGATCTATAAAAAAAGTATTCCGTTTTATTTTCATAATTAAGAAATTTATATGATAAAAGATCATATTTATAGTATTTTTGCAAATTCTCTTTTCTTTTTTGATTAGATAATGAATATACTTCAATTTGTTTTTGTTTTTTGAAATCAATTAATTGGTCTTTTTCATATGAATGCCTTTTGCTAAAATTTTCCTTTTTAGCTATACGACGCTGATGAACTGTATTGCGCCATTTTTCTGGTATTAATCTATACCATCTGCTCTGAGATAAATTGTATTGATAATATCCTCTTAACCACTTTTTCCATTGATTCATTTCATAACTCCGCAGTTTCTTATCCCCTAATTTCGAATCAACCATTCCTTGTGTTTCAAAAGAATCCTTTATTTCAGGCGGGGGGATTCCTTGAGATTGAAGAACAGCTCTTGATTTATACGAGTTACTAACTTGGATTTGTGATAATTTGAAAAATACATATGCTTGTGACACGTAGGATAAGTCATAAAAAATAGGTGAATTTTTTTGACTATTACTAATATTATCAAGTGACTTTTTTATAGTCGAAATAAATGGAATTCGATTTTTCTTAATTTTATTAATTCTTTCTTGTTTTCTTTCATTATTGTAAATGGATTTATCAATAATTTTTTTTGTTGATTCAAGAAAAAGTTCTGTATTCATTCTGGGAATATTAATGATACATAAAAATATATCTGTGTAGATTCTTTCAATGAAAAATTTCAAAAAAAGAGGTAATTTAGAGATTAATTGAGCATTTCTTTTTTTGAATATTTGCCATTTTTCGAATCTTTTAGCATTATAACTTGTTTTTTTAAGACTAATATTATTTATTCTTGGAGTTACTTTTTTTTGCTCTTTTATAATTCTTTCTATTTGATTTTGAATTGTACTTGTTCTAGTAGTCAAATCCTTGATTTTTTTTTCTGTTAATGAAGAATTTGTCCAATTCGTAGATGCAATTTCACTAAACGATTCGTGAATTAGCTGATTGCTTATTATAGAATCTTTTTCTTCTTTAATTTCACTTGATTCATATACTTCTCTTCCTGTTAATCGAAATAACAGAATTTTTGAAAGTTCTTTTATTATTCTTTTTATAAAAATAACACTTTCGATAACCCATTCTTTTGTTTCTTTTAAAACTTTTCGAAGTAATTTTATTTTTCTTTTAAAAACTATTAGAACTCGAAAAGACTTCTTTTGAAATTTTCCAATTTTTTTTTCAATTTCCTTAAAAATGGGTTTAAAAAAGGAAGGTCGTTTTCGGGGCGAACCAAAAGGAAATTCAGTTTCCATTCCCCAAACTGTTAAAAAACAAAAATCATCTTTTGCTTTTTTCTTTTTCATTAAACCTTTCTTAGATGATCGTAGTTTCGATTTGTGCCAGGGTTTCAGACGGAAAGGAAATAAGATTTTTATCTGAATACCGTCTGTCAACCAATTTTTCGGAAATTCTGTTTCGGATAATGGAACACCATTATAGGTACATTTAACATGCATCTCTCTATTCCATTCCTGTAAATCCTCAAACCATTCGGGAAATTGAAATAGGAACATGCGTCCACTATTTTTTGCAATTAGCAATGAAGGTAATACAATATATTTTCTAAAAATAGATTGAGTTAGTAACATGCAACCTCTTATTACTTGTGTAATTGGAATGGTATCCCAGGCCTCTGCTATCTGTATTCGCTCTTTCTCCGTTCTTTCCTTTGTCTCTTTTTCTTCTTCTCTTTTTCTTTCGTCTTCTGTATACTCTACAATTTTGAATGCTTCCCCTTTCCCCACCCAATTTCTAAAAATTACTTTAATCAGCCCGGAGATATCAAAAGAAAAAAGAGGGGATTTTTCTATTCTGTCCAAAAAAAGAGGGGAATGTGCGTTTGCTTGAAACAATTCCCAAATAACTATTTTACGTCTTTGAGCCCGCATAGAACCTTTGATTAGACCTCGCCGAAAATCAG